GCCAGAATGGTATTTCTTTCCCGTATTTCAAATACTCCGTACAGTGCCAAATAAGTTATTGGGTGTTCTTTTAATGGTTTCCGTACCTGCGGGATTATTAACTGTACCTTTTTTGGAGAATGTCAATAAATTCCAAAATCCATTTCGTCGTCCAGTAGCGACAACCGTCTTTTTGATTGGTACCGCAGTAGCCCTTTGGTTGGGTATTGGAGCAACATTACCTATTGATAAATCCCTAACTTTAGGTCTTTTTTAAATTGATTCAATTGTGAAATAAATAAAATATCACAACGTGTGTATCTAGGGAATAGTTGCTTCAAAGTGAATTACCCCTAGATACACGTATTTAATTAAAATTTTAATTTTTTTGACTATATATGGATTCCGTTAAAGATTCAAAACTTTATTTTCGTCTTTTTTTCTAAAGTATTTTCTACAAAAGAAATCCAATGGATTTCGAATTTATGCAAAATTATTTTCCATTTCGAGAATGTCTAATATATGTTTTACGTCTTCTATGCGAAAATTTTGCATTTTCATAAGTTCATCTGGACTATTATTCAAAAGGTCCAATAATGTATGTATATTGGACCTTTTGAGACAATTATAGATCCTAGGAGGCAATTCTGATTGGTCAATAAAAATATATTTTAATGCTATTTCTTTTTTCTTTTTCCTTAGTTTAGCCAATTTCTCATGAAAAATAAAAAGGGGTAAAGTAACTTTTTGTTTATTATTTTTTAAATGGAAGTTTTCTTCTTCCGCATGTAAAAAAGGAATAAATAAATCAACCAAATTCCGAGAGGCTTCATGAAGTGCTTCTTTAGGAGTTAAACTTCCATTGGTACATATTTCGAGAAAAAGTATCTCTTGTTTTTCATTCCCATTTACATAAGAATGAATACTATGATTCGCATTTCGAACAGGCATGAATACAGCATCTATAGGATAACTTGCGTCTTGAAAATCATTTGGCGTTTGTATACGATATCCGCGATTCCTCTCGATCTTTAATTCAATACACAAATTAATTGGCCCCGTTAGGTTAGCTATATGCTGTGTATTATCAACGATTTCCACAGAAGGCGGTAAGATGATGTCTTGAGCAGTTACGTATCCGGGACCCTTGACACAAATAGACGCATCACGAGTTCCATACAGATTACTTCTCAATACAATTTCTTTCAAATTCATTAAAATTTCATGTACTGATTCTTGAATACCGACTATGGTAGAGTATTCATGTGGTATTTTTTCAGATTTTGCACGTGTGATACATGTTCCCTCTATTTCTCCAAGCAAAGCTTTTCGCATCGCAATGCCTATAGTATCGGCTTGACCCTTCATAAGTGGAGACAGAATAAAGCGTCCATAATAAAGACGCTTACTGTCTGCTCTTGATTCAACACACTTCCACTTTAGTGTCCGAGTCGATACGCTTATTTTCTCTCTAACCATAGTAATATTATTTGATCAAATCATTGAATTATTTATTTCTCTTGAAATTTCTCTTCAATGTTTATTTTTACACACGTCGTTTTTTAGGGGGCCTACAGCCATTATGCGGCATAGGGGTTACATCCCGTATGAAACTTAAGAGTATACCGCTTCTACGAATAGCTCTTAATGCTGCATCTCTTCCGAGACCAGGGCCCTTTATCATGACTTCTGCTCGTTGCATACCCTGATCCACTACTGCCCGAATAGCATTTCCTGCTGCGGTTTGAGCGGCAAATGGCGTCCCTCTTCTTGTACCTTTGAATCCACAAGTACCGGCGGAGGACCAAGAAATTACACGACCCCGTACATCTGTAACAGTAACAATTGTATTGTTGAAACTTGCTTGAACATGAATAACTCCCTTTGGTATTCTACGCGTACTTTTACGTGATCCAATACGTCCATTCCTACGTGAACCGATTCTTGGTATGGGTTTTGCCATATTTTATGATCTCATAAATCTAAGTCAGAGATATATGGATATATCCATTTCATGTCAAAAAGGATCCTTTTTTTATTTTTCTGTGTATATCGTGGGTGGCCTTTAGGGGTCCTTTTTTTTTATAAAGATTATCCTTGTCTTTGTTTATGTCTCGGATTGGAACAAATTACTATAATTCGTCTCCGCCTACGGATCAGTTGACATTTTTCACAAATTTTCCGAATGGAGGCCCTTATTTTCATATTGGTCATTCCTTACCTTAATTCCGAATCCACTTATTGGAAGAAAATAAGTGTCTTGAAATTTCCTATTTCGAATTGTATCTCTACAAAAAAAGGAATATTTCAATTGAAAAGATTACTTCACCTAATCATTAGAATCTTTGTTTCGTATTCTCTAAATTATATGCTGGTTGAATCGTAACAACTTACTGCAATTTTGACTCTATATGACCTAGTATATGTATCAAACTATGTCGAATCCTTCCTGAAACGTAACCTAGAATAGGATCCCCCTTATCTAAACAAACCCAAAATACACCATTGGGAAGTGATTCAGTAAGTAAACCTTCATAAATCCTTTTTTTGTTCTTTCATTCCAGGTGAAACCAAAAATCCCTTGCAAAGTATCAACTAACGAGGGAGGAGTGATATTATAAACCACCTCTTGTCTCTTTTTTTTACAATATAGGGGAGTTCGGTGTATAATTCGACTATCATAAAGATTACCATATATAACACAAAATTTCTCCACCGATTCCCTGTAGTCGAGCTTCTCGGTCTGTCATTATACCTCGAGAAGTAGAAAGAATTACAACCCCAATCCCGCCTAAAATTCTAGGAATTCGTTGATAGTTAGAATAGATTCGTAGACCAGGTCGACTGATCCGTTTTAAATTTAAAATAGTTTTATATGGTCCTTTCCTATTCCTTCTATGTCGTAGGGTTAAAACCCAAAAATCCTTGTTGTTTTCCTGATGTTTCCTTACGTTTTCAATAAAACCTTCTCGTAAAAGTATTTTAACAATGTTTTCGGTGATGTTAGTAGATGGTATTCGAACCATTCCTTTTCTATTCATGTCAGCATTGCGAATAGAGGTTATTATGTTAGCAATAGTGTCCTTACCCATGATAAACGAAAATTATTGTTTACTTTGAATTTTGATCTAATCAACATGCTTTTTTATTTTATTAAATAGTTACGGATTTTAAAAGGTATATGCGTGATACACAATCTACTAATTAATTTCATTCAAATACTATAACTATCTCAGGGTCTCGTCTTATAATACTTCAGGTGCTAATGAAATTATTTTAGTGAAATTTAACTGTCTTAATTCTCGGGCAATCGCACCAAAAATTCGAGTTCCTTTTGGATTTCCTTCTTGATCAATAACAACCGCAGCATTGTCATCATATCGTATTATCATACCGTTTTCTCGTTTGAGTTCTTTACAAGTACGTACAATTACAGCTCTGATCACTTCTGATCTTTCTAGAGGTGTATTTGGGACGGCTTTCTTGATTACAGCAACAATAACGTCACCAATATGAGCATATCGTCGATTACTAGCCCCTATGATTCGAATACACATCAATTCTCGGGCTCCGCTATTATCCGCTACATTCAAAAGGGTTTGAGGTTGAATCATATTATTTTTGAATCTCTTCTTTCAATAAGTAAAAAAAAAAAAAGAAATCTGCAATTGTTTTTTTTTCATCTCAAACAAAGACCGCTTTCCTTTGATTCTACATTTCTATCCCGAAATAATGAGTTGGGTTCGGATAGGCATTTTGGACGCCGCTATTGAAATAGCTTTTCTGGCTATATTTTCTGCTACTCCACCCATTTCATAAAGTATTCTACCTGGTTTAACAACAGCTACCCAATATTCGGGGGATCCTTTCCCTGAACCCATACGTGTTTCTGCGGGTCTCACTGTAACGGGTTTGTCTGGAAATATACGTACCCATATTTTCCCCCCCCGCCGTGCATTTCGTGTCATTGCCCTTCGTCCCGCTTCTATTTGTCTAGATGTGATCCAAGCGGGTTCAAGTGCCTGAATAGCGTATTTACCGAAGCAAATACGATTGCCTCGATAAGATATTCCTTTCATTCTTCCTCTATGGTGTTTACGAAATCTGGTTCTTTTGGGGTTATAGTTGATGGTTGTTTCTCAATTCCATCTCTACTACAGAACCGGACATGAGAGTTTCTTCTCATCCAGCTCCTCGCGAATGAAACGATTTTTTAAAATATAGATGTATTTACTGAATAATAGACTGAATCACGGGATTCTTTGATATTTCATTTAATCTATTATAAATTTTATAAATTTGTATATCTTCTTTTGATAGAAAACTAAACTAAATATGTATTTATAGATTCTAGAATAAAATTTTTTATTTTGTTTTGCCTTTTCTTTTTTTATCTATTATTATATTTGATCAACTCAAATTTAGAAATATAATAAAATGGAAACGTTCGCGGGCGGATATTTACTCTTTTAATATGTGTTTCGGTTCTAGGGTTAGCCCATGAAACGACCTCTCACAATAAATGGATTGGTCTTGGGTTCCTTCCGCCATCCTACCCAATGAATTATTAGGATTCGTTTTCAATAAAATATTATGTATTCACGGGTTCCCTCGTTCCCATCGCCTCTCGATTAATGGTTAGGTCTTAATTCTACAATGGAGCCCTTTAATAAAATTTGTTCTTGAGTCAATCTTCTCAGTCTTTGTTGTCTCGGGGCTCTTGGCTTTTTTGTTATATGAACAAATTCATCTAATTATGAATCCATCAGTCTTCATGCTTTATTACACTACCTTTTATGAGATGACCCATAGACCTTACATATTACATACATATTTGGAATCGTATATCATTCATATTCTTTTTCTCTCTCTCTTTCTTTCATCCTTCCATTTACCCGCATACTTTTATTGCTTCACAACTCATAATCGGATTGTTTTTTTTATGCAAAAAAGATTTCTGTTGCTACAATGATATGACCAATATAACATATCTTGCCTGGTTGGTTTTTTAGATCCGGATA